AGTTACAGACAGAGTTCGAAAAGATCAAATCTTTGATGATTCCATCATACATGATTGAGTTGCGAAAACTTCTGGATAGGTATCCTACATCTGAACTGAACTCTTTCTGGTTAAAGAATCTCTTTCTAGTTACTCTGGAACAATTAGGAGATTCTCTAGAAGAAATACGGGGTTCTGCTTCTGGTGGCAACATGCTATTGGGTGGTGGTCCCACTTATGGGGTCAAATCAATACGTTCTAAGAAGAAATATTTGAATATCAATCTCATCGATATCATAAGTATCATACCAAATCCTATCAATCGAATCACTTTTTCGAGAAATACGAGATATCTAAGTCGTACAAGTAAAGAGATCTATTCATTGATAAGAAAAAGAAAAAACGTGAACGTTGATTGGATTGATGATAAAATAGAATCCTGGGTCGCGAACAGTGATTCGATTGATGATGAAGAAAGAGAATTCTTGGTTCAGTTCTCCACCTTAACGACAAAAAAAAGTATTGATCAAATTCTATTGAGTCTGACTCATAGTGATCATTTATCAAAGAATGACTCTGGTTATCAAATGGTTGAACAACCGGGATCAATTTACTTACGATACTTAGTTGACATTCATAAAAAATATCTAATGAATTATGAGTTCAATAGATCCTGTTTAGCAGAAAGACGGATATTCCTTGCTCATTATCAGACAATCACTTATTCACAAACCTCGTGTGGGGCTAATAGTTTTCATTTCCCATCTCATGGAAAACCCTTTTCGCTCCGCTTAGCCCTATCCCCGTCTAGGGGTATTTTAGTGATAGGTTCTATAGGAACTGGACGATCCTATTTGGTCAAATACCTAGCGACAAACTCCTATGTTCCTTTCATTACGGTATTTCCGAACAAGTTCCTGGATGACAAGCCTAAAGGTTATCTTATTGATGATATTGATGGTAGTGACAATATCGATATTGATGGTAGTGACGATATCGATGATGACCTTGATACAGAGCTGCTAACTATGACGAATGCGCTAACTATGTATATGACACCGAAAAAAGACCGATTTGATATCACCCTTCAATTCGAATTAGCAAAAGCAATGTCTCCTTGCATAATATGGATTCCAAACATTCATGATCTGTATGTGAATGAGTCGAATTACTTATCCCTCGGTCTATTAGTGAACTATCTCTCCAGGGATTGTGAAAGATGCTCCACTAGAAATATCCTTGTTATTGCTTCGACTCATATTCCCCAAAAAGTAGATCCCGCTCTAATAGCTCCGAATAAATTAAATACATGCATTAAGATACGGAGGCTTCTTATTCCACAACAACGAAAGCACTTTTTCACTCTTTCATATACTAGGGGATTTCACTTGGAAAAGAAAATGTTCCATACTAATGGATTCGGGGCCATAACCATGGGCTCCAATGCACGAGATCTTGTAGCACTTACCAATGAGGCCCTATCCATTAGTATTACACAGAAGAAATCCATTCTAGACACTAATACAATTAGATCCGCTCTTCATAGACAAACTTGGGATTTGCGATCCCAGGTAAGATCGGTTCAGGATCATGGGATCCTTTTCTATCAGATAGGAAGGGCTGTGGCACAAAATATACTTCTAAGTAATTGCCCCATAGATCCTATATCTATCTATATGAAGAAGAAATCATGTAAGGAAGGGGATTCTTTTTTGTACAAATGGTACTTCGAGCTTGGAACGAGCATGAAGAAATTAACGATACTTCTTTATCTTTTGAGTTGTTCTGCCGGATCGGTCGCTCAAGATCTTTGGTCTCTACCCGGACCCGATGAAAAAAATTGGATCACTTCTTATGGATTCGTTGAGAATGATTCTGATCTAGTTCATGGCCTATTAGAAGTAGAAGGCGCTCTGGTGGGATCCTCACGGACAGAAAAATATTGCAGTCAGTTTGATAATGATCGAGTGACATTGCTTCTTCGGTCCGAACCAAGAAATCCCTTAGATATGATGCAAAATGGATCTTGTTCTTTTGTTGATCAGAGATTTCTATATGAAAAATACGAGTCGGAGTTTGAAGAAGGAGCCCTCGACCCGCAACAGATAGAGGAGGATTTATTCAATCACATAGTTTGGGCTCCTAGAATATGGTGCCCTTGTGGCAATCTATTTGATTATATCGAAAGGTCCAATGAATTGGGATTTCCCTATTGGGCCAGGTCATTTCGGGGCAAGCGTATCATTTATCATAAAGAGGATGAGCTTCAAGAGAATGATTCGGAGTTCTTGCAGAGTGGAACCATGCAGTACCAGACACGAGATAGATCCTCCAAAGAACAAGGTTTTTTTCGAATAAGCCAATACATTTGGGACCCTGCCGATCCATTCTTTTTCCTATTCAAAGATCAGCCCTTTGTCTCTGTGTTTTCACGTCGAGAATTCTTTGCAGATCAAGAGATGTCAAAGGGGCTTCTTACTTCCCAAACAAAGCCTCCTACATCTATATATAAACGCTGGTT